GCTCAAGAAAAGTTCCAGAAGATGTTAATCGTAAATAAGAAGATTGTTTACGAAAAAAAACGAATAAAAATTCACATTCAAATATATAAGAATTGTATAGGAACCTAAATAGTCTTTTATTTTCTTTTGAAAAAACACAAATAGATTTTTTATGAGTAATGAGAAGACTATTCCAATTATGATATTCGTGAAGAAAGAATCGCAATGAATGCAAAAAAGGAACATCTTGAATCCAGCATTGAAGAATTTGAACCAAGATTTCCATATGGATGGGATGAGGTATTAGTATATCTGAGACATAATTTAAATGCGATAATTTGTCCTCTAAAAAGGGAAAAATGGAATGAATTGATCGTAAATTATGATATTTTGGTATTTCTTTTTTTTCTCCGAAAAAAGATACTAATAGCAGCGAGAACGGAATTTCTACAATAATTGCAAAACTTTCTGATATCATTTGAGAATAAAAATGAGAATAAAAAAAATTGTTATGCCCAACGAGCCTCTTTTGGTTAGAATCATTAACCGAAGAAATCAAATAATTCTGTTGATAGATTCGAGTAATTAGGCGTTTTACAAGTGCTAAACTAGATTTATTGTCATAACCAAAAACTTCGACAGGTTCGTAAAAAATCGAACCATTTAAACCATGATCATGAGCAAGTGCATAAATATACTCCTGAAAGAGTAGCGGATATAGGAAGTGTTGTTGCCGAGATTTATCCTTTTCTAAATATCCTTGTAATTCTTCCATTGACTTACATTTCTACTTTAACCAGAAACAGTAGGCATTTCTTGGTTATCAAATTATACATAGTGCAATATGGTCAGAACAGAGTATGTATTATGTATGGAAAAAAATATATACCCCGGAAACAGGTAGTCCAATCAACAGATATTTTTCCTCCCCTCTTCTATCCAATGGGTTTATCTTCGTTATAATTCCCAGAGGTTCCAAAATCTTTTATTTTTGCAACCCGATCGCTCTTTTGACTTTGGAACAAATTCTTTTTGTCAGTATACTGTTTCTTCTACACATTCGTTTCCAATCCATAATAGAGAATAGTTAGGATTTTTAAAAAAACAAAAAAAAGAATCAAAGGACCACTCACAGGAGAACCCTTCCCCGCATCAGGCACTAATTTTTTTTTAACGTCTAATTAGATCGGGTAATTATTCAAATTAAGATAAGAATAGAAGCTCGTTGCTTTTTTTTTACCAGAATTGGAGCCGTGGGGCTCTATCCATTTATTCACTAGACCCAACTGTAAATGTGAATTTCTTTTGTCTTCCTCCAAAATAAAAATGGGAATAATCTGGTGGGAATCAACTCAAAATTCTACTAAAAATAATAAGAATATAAGAAGAAATTCCATTTTCTTCTTATTATTACGACATGCTGTTTTTTCCATCCATTACCTTTCAGGATCAGTCGCGGTCTTATAGACTCTACCAATAGTCTGGACGAATTCGTTGCTTCATCCAAATGTGTAAAAGATCATAGTCGCACTTAAAAGCCGAATACTCTACCGTTGAGTTAGCAACCCAGACAAATATGATATGTAGATACGATCGAAATAAAAAAAATCAATTGAATTGCATTGCACTGTACAACTACGCCAAACCATTGAACTAACAAGAAATATAAAGGAAAAATTTGAGGATCAATTAGAAACACCAAAATAACAAAATGAGCGGATCGGATTAAAAAACAACGGATTTCCAATAGAAATATCGAAATTTATACAGACCACCCGTTTTCTAAAAATTTTTGATTTTCGTTAAGAAAATACATCTTGTATTGTATAACAGTAAATCCAGCAAACCCATCATTTGACTGAAGTAAAGGAAAAACCAACAGGGGTCGGAATAAATGGATCCATTTATCTACTAATTAATTATATTTGTTCGATACACCATTGTCAATATGAGTGGAATGTTGAGAGAACAAATTCCATTAATTAGTAAGTAAATCAAATAAGGATTTGTGTTGGATTGGCACAACATAAATAAGAAATTTAGATGAAAAAAAAAGGTACAGAAAAATGTAGGGTTTATTCAATCAATAGAGGTACAATAAGCAAGGTTCGTCCTTTGTTTGTTGGACGATTTCCACAACAACAATAAAAATAAATAAAAAAGTATGAATAGAACAAGAAAAAAGCAAATTTTGGGTAAATAATTACCCAAAATAGATACTAGTTACCTTTCTTTTTTTTGTTGTTTATTTCTTTACTCTTTACAAAGCTCTTTCTTTAAATAATTCTGCCTTCCTTAAAATATCATGAACAGTTCCTGTAGGTTGAGCACCTTTTTCAAGGAAATAACGAATAGCGGGAACATTTAAATAAGTTTGATTCCGTATCGGATCGTAAAAACCTACTTTTCGAAGATCTCTTCCTTCTCTTCGGGATCGAACATCAATTGCAACGATTCGATAGATCGCTCATTGGGATAGATGTAGATAAATAATACCCCCCCCCCTAGAAACGTATAGGAGGTTTTCTCCTCATACGGCTCGAGAAAAAACGATTTAAATTCGAATATTTCTGTATATAATAGCAAATAGATCCATAAAATCATGGACTATGATTTTAGTCGTTTTTTGTTCTTACTTACAGAAAAAAAAAAGAAATATCATTCATACTCATAACTCAAGTTGGGTAATTCGGAAAAAGTTCGAAGGTTAAAGTAAATCCTTAGACATTTCTTGAGTCGTCTCTAACCTTTTTTGTTTGTCTCGTCTCGAATCTATTTTGACTCCTCATTCTAGTAAAATTATTGAGACAATTGAAAATAGTGTTTCCTTGTTCCGGAATCCTTTCTCTTTGCTTTGTAAAATCATTGGGTTTAGACATTACTTCGGTGATCCTTATTCCTTTTCAAAATGGCAGCAACATACCTTTTGTTTTTTGTTATTTCTTTCTATAGAAAGATAATACGAATGATTGATTCCCTTGTAATATAATACACTTTTAATTTGAATCGAAAAAGTTTTCCTAATTCCAACAAATTTGTTTGACTTTTTTTTATTTCATTTTTCATTTCAAACTTGTTCGGATTTTAACCCTTCGATTTCTATATTGAAGATATACTTACAAAGTTGGTCTAACTTATTTATTGTTACTAACCCTAGATTCTTCCTCCCGATAAATGAATCAATACTTTTTGCTCGAGCTCCATCGTGTACTATTCCTATTTACCAACCCAACACAAATTAGGTTCCTAGCAAGAACAGAACAAACTATGTCGATTCAAGAGCATCTTCATTCCTATAGAAAATGGTGGATGTAAGAATCCACAACGAATCATGTCCTTCAAGTCGCGCGTTGCTTTCTACCACATCGTTTCAAACGAAGTTTTACCATAACATTCCTCTAATTAAATTTCGAACCGGTATGGAATTGATTCAAGATGGAATCATGAATAGTCATTGGCTCAACGGTATATAAATACCTTTTATGTATCTATGGATAGATAAATAGTTATCCGGAAAAGTCTTAGAAAGGATTTAAGTTATTTCGCCCCATATTCTATCATATGAATGAAACATATTTCTCAAAAAGACGAATAAACGAATTTACTTAAGTCTTATTTACATCTTCAACAGATTGTTCGGGATGGTGAATCATGAAAAAGATCCCATTTTTCTCGAACAAAAAAATTCTAAACTTCAAAAGAACAGCCTTTAATAGAAATAAATTTCCAATCTAATCCCGGATGGATTGGAAATTCCGAAACTAAATCAGTTATTAACCAAATATAAACTATTTCAATGACTCGAAAAGGCCAGAAGTTTCTCTATAATATAGATTTTTCACACTTCTTCGAGTACCAAGGGTTCATAAAAATGAAGATGAAAATCCTTTTTTGTTTTCATGAGTATGGAATAGAAAGGGTCTCGTGTAAGGTAAGATTAAAGTCGTTATTTTTTCTTTCAATTCTTTCTTTCATCTGAAAGAGAAAATCAGAATCAAGAATAAGAAGAATCTAATCTTTTCGTATCCATCATATACAACGAACAATTCTTACCGGAGGTAATCATGGATATTTAAAGAATCACAGACCCTTATTGACTTAACCAAAGGACCACTGTTACTGAACAATACAATAATATATATATATTATATAATATATATAATTATATAATATAGGACTTGTTTTTTTTTTTTATTATTATCTTGTTATATTATTTTTATATTATTATATTATACAGTATACAGACAGATTTTGTTTTACTTCAGGTTCCAAAATCTTTCCGCCAATTCCATAGAATATATAAATTTTCATCCATCCAATCGTTACATTACATTGATATTCATTTGAATAAGATAAAATTCCAAAAATGGGATCCAGATCAATTCGTTTTTCTTATTTTTTTTTTTTTCTTAGAAGTTTTAAGACGAACCATGAAATGAAATTAATACCAAAAACTACGTAATCTTTAGTCTCCACATAAAATAAAGTGTGGAATTGGGATACACTATTTATTTTTCTTTAGGTCCCCTTGGGAATGGAATAGAAAAAGGGCCTTTTTCCATTTCGATTCAGAATGCATCATGTTAGAATTCCCATTTCACGGATATGGAACACAAAGCTTCCATAAGTAACTAAGCACTCGATCGCGTTTGTGAGAAACCAAACGAAAGAAAAGATATAATTCGTAGAATTATTCCTAGAATTCAGAACAGAGGGTTGGATCACATTATATCCAAAAAGTTGTTAAAGAGAAGAATCTTTCGTTTCTGATGAAGACGATCTGGGACGGAAGGATTCGAACCTCCGAGTGACGGGACCAAAACCCGCAGCCTTACCGCTTGGCCACGCCCCATTTAGGTTTATATTCGACACTAATAAAGACTAATATTGGCATTGGTCATTCGTCAATCCCAACCCAAATACATATGAAATACATTGTTGCTAGGATTCAACACATGTAAATATAGAATAAAAAAATTATTGATCATTACATAAAATTCAATTAAGATATTGTATGAAACTATAATTCCTTGTATTCTCATTTGAGAATGAAAGGAAAGATTTTGGATTTGGGGGAGTTCGAAGAAAAGGAAGGATTTTTTGACCTGCCTTTTCATTTTTTCCCTCATAAAAAAAAAAACTCAACCAAAATCAAATTTTCTAATCTACAAGAATGAAATGTTTGTTATGCTTAATATCTTTAGTTTAATCTGTATCTGTCTTAATTCTACCCTTTATTCGAGTAGTTTTTTCTTCGCCAAACTGCCCGAGGCTTATGCCTTTTTCAATCCCATCGTGGATGTTATGCCTGTCATACCTGTACTATTTTTTCTCTTAGCCTTTGTTTGGCAAGCCGCTGTAAGTTTTCGATAAAATCTTTACTACTCTGCAAAATTTATGATTTATCCAAAAAAATGCTAAAAATGGATAAGATCAGATAAGTTTTACATTATGAACCCTCGATTCAAAAAGGGAAATTCTTGTATATTGAATTGAATGACCGCGGTGATAAATTTTGATCAACTTATTTCCTCGTTCTGACCCTCCAGTAAACAAGGACTTTCTAAGGACCCCACAATACCCAACAATGGATATGGCCAAAAATTTTTGGTAATGAAGGAATCCGAATCTTTCTTTTCTTGTATTCCAAATAAATTCGTGAAAATTCTTTTTTTTTTTTCAAGAAAAGACTTCATTTTTGGGGGCGTTATGTCAAAATAGTGTATGTGATAAAAAATGGGCAATCTATTTCCTTTTTCAAAAAAAAAAAAATCTTGGAGATTGTGTAATGCTTACTCTCAAACTCTTCGTTTACACAGTAGTGATATTTTTTGTTTCTCTGTTCATCTTCGGATTCTTATCTAACGATCCGGGCCGTAATCCTGGACGTGAGGAATAAAAAAAAAGATTTTGAGTTTTTCTTTATTTTATTTTTATGTATTCTATACATTTACCTATGATGAAAAAATCAAGGGATCGAAATTTTTTCAAATTTGAAAGTCTGAAGTGATCAGAGAGAGCGGAGAGAGAGGGATTCGAACCCTCGGTACAAATAACTCGTACAACGGATTAGCAATCTGCCGCTTTAGTCCACTCAGCCATCTCTCCCAATTCAAAATTGAAAATTTTTTATGCGACGCGACACGTGAAGTAAAAAAGATTGAAAAAAAAAAAACCGTTTTCTTTCTTTATTACTTTATTATAAGAATTATAATATTAGATTATAAGGATTATAAGATTAGATTATAAGGATAAAATAACGATATAAATAATATATATATAATATATATTATTATTATATAATATTTTAATATAATATTTTATATTTAAATTGAATATATTAAAATATTAAATATATTCAAATTAAAAATGGATAAGGTTTATCTACGAATTTGATCAGTAATTTAATTTAGATAATGATTTGAAACGGATGCCTTATCCCCAATAGAATAGATATAGAAAGAATACCTTACTTCAACTTCACTTCTTGGATTTTGTAAGAAAGGTTCATCCCCCCGGCCTGGTTAAGTACTGGCCGGGCCATTACATTACTTCTTTTGTTCTGATGAATCATTTCATAGATCAAACAATTTAATTATTTTTGATTTGATATCAAATCAAAAATACTTGTTATTGAAGCAACAGCAAAGACAGTTTCCATCTCCATTCCTATGATAGAAGCGTCATTTCTTAGTATTATTAAGACTATAAGAACTATAGAATATGAATATTTTTTCACATTTTCAATATTTTAAGTTTTAAAATATTTTTGTTATTAGTATTTTTTTTCTCAATTTACTTAGTTACTTAAGTGGAAAAGGACACATACATATATTGATATTAAATAATATCAAAAAGGAAACACACATATGTTATAACATATATAACATAACTCATTTACTTGTTCAAGGGACAAGCTTTATTTAAAAATTTGAGATCCAATAAATCCGAACTTAAATTCATAAAATCCGGCAGTTAAAAGGGAAGTTGAAAACGAAAAAAGAAATGCAGAATTCGTCATTTTTATGGTTCAGCTTCAATAATTCCTTCGATTCGGGAGTGTCAGTAATGACTTCCAGCAAACGATAAAGTATAACTTTTCACTTTATTATATTATGTTATGTATGATTTTGCTATTTAAATTAAATAAGTTGCTTTCTATTCTTCGCCTATTTTTTCAAGTACCCCCAGTGAGACGAAGTGTCAACGCTAGAATTTTCATGAGTCTGATGCTAGCTTAATTGTCTCTCATTCTTTTGTTCGACAAAAGGTCCATTCATATATAATAATGAATATGAAGCGGGTATAGTTTAGTGGTAAAAGTGTGATTCGTTCGATTAATAACTTAAATAGTTAAGGGGTCCTTCGGTTTTTTCATATTCCGGTCCCAAAAAACTTTTTTTCTTAAAAAAGGTTTAATCCTTTTTCTCTCAATAGCATATTTGAGGAAGAATATACGTTCTCGCGATTTGTACCCAGAGGTCCATTCGAAATTGAATAAAAACGGGATTATGGAGTCGC